TCGGATGAACTGAGTTGTAGACATGAAAGCGTAAGAACTCACCAGTCCCCTTCTTTCTTTGTCTGATTCGAAGGGAACGATCCTGGTGAGTTCTTAATAATCAAAACCTTTTATTCAGATAATTAACAAAACAAATGGATCCCCTTTTCCTTTCCAATGTTTCCTAAAACCCCATTTGTTTTTTCTGATGATGTTTTGAAAAATGAACTTAATTGTTTAATTCCGACCATCTGGCCTAGGTAGTATCTATCTTTCTAAGTTCATTGACTAAGTTCTATAAAATCTAAAATGACCTCTCTTTTTTGTTTGCCCACTACTTTATTATACATTATACATAAAGTACTAAGTACCAAAAAAATTATGAGAAACCTGAAAAAATAGAAACTAAGGATAGGAATCTTTGAGAAACTGGTATGAAGACTCATTATTATTTGGACACAAGAAGGGAAATTTTCTTCATCCCTTTCTTGTGTCCAAGACTAGGAAGACTAATAATGCCCCGAAAAAATACGGTTCTTTTTACTAACTTGATGTTGAAAAATTTTCGGATCTAGAAATTCATTTCAGATAATTGAACCTTCTCAAACTGTTTCTTTTTAAGAACCAAAAAGATTTGTGCCAAAATAACAGATGCCAAGAAGAACAAAAGTCCTTGGACACGTAATGGATCTTGAAGTACTATTTCTGCATCTCCCTGACTAAATCCACCCACATTAGGATTACTTGTTAATGGTTGATCAAGTTTGATAGATTCACCCTCTGAAACAAGAAGTTCTGGCCCTGGAGGGATAATATCAACCACTTGACGTCCATCCGATGGATCCACTATGGTTATTTCGTATCCCCCCTTTTCTTTTCGTATAATTTTGTTTACGATACCTGCTGCTGTAGCATTATAAACTGTATTATTACTCTTGCTTCCGTCGGGATAAATCTGTCCCCGTCCCCTGTTCCCGCCTACATATATGGGATATTTTAAGAAGTGAACATCCTTTTTACTAGCGGGGTCGGGAGAAAGAATAGGAAAGGTTATTTCACTATATTTCTGACCAGGAACAGGACCTATCACAATAATATTTTTTTTTGTGGGGCGATAGCTCTGAAAAGACAGATTGCCTATCCTTTCTTTCATCTCGGGAGAAATACGGTCGGGAGGAGCTAATTCAAATCCCTCGGGTAAAATAAGAACAGCCCCCACATTCAAACCCCCCTTTTTACCATTAGCAAGAACTTGTTTTAGTTGCATATCATACGGAATTCGAACAACTGCTTCAAATACAGTATCGGGTAGTACCGTTTGGGGAACCTCAATATCCACGGGCTTATTAGCTAAATGGCAATTGGCACATACAATACGCCCAGTCGCTTCTCTTGGATTTTCATAACCCTGTTGTGCAAAAATGGGATATGCATTTGAAATGTATGTCCGAGTTATTATATATATCATGAGCGGTACGGAAATGAATCGAGTAATCTGTTCCTTTGTCCAAGAAAAGGTATTTCTAGTTTGCATGGTCCAATCATTGAGCCCAAAATTTCTACAATAAATTAGGTAGGTTGCTAGTATAGTTCCCTATCCACGATTCTGCTATGTACGGAAATAAGTTTACTCGAATATAAGAGAAATCCTCTGGAGAAATAGAAAGAGTAAGTACTTTTTTGAACGCTTTCTTTATGTACTTCTTTATGTACAAAGTAACAAACATTATAATCGGATTAATAATTAATATCTGTGAATCATTTTTCAGTCATTCATTGAATGATAAATCACTACAAGTGATGGAGATACACGATTTAAATAATGGAAGATCCAATATTTGAAAATTGTATCTAAAATGACTGGAAAAGTGGAAACAAGACCAGATATAATTTGATCGTTATGAGCAAATCCAAAATCTTTGTAGATAGAGCTAAGCATTAGTTCCCAACCATGGGGCGAATGGAATCCAATACACAAATCCGTTAATAAAAGAATACAAAAAGCTTTGATCGTGTCGCTTACGTTATATAAGAATTCCTGAACCCAAGAGTTAAGAATAACAAGTTCTTCATTACCCAGAATAGAATAACCGCTTAGAATAATGAAACATATTATATTTGTCGAGAAGTGTAAAATCATATCGATACGATCTTCATTGTGCATCTTGATCAATTGGATTGTTTCTTTGTGTATTCCTATACTAAGCTTTTGTAGATGTGGCTCCGGATATTCCTTTATCATTTCGTTCAACAGGAAGAGTTCCTCAAATTCTATGAATTGTTCTAGAATACTATTTTCTTGAATGATATTAAAGAAAGTTTCGGGTTGCCTAGTATTCCACCAATTAGTAACCCAGGATTCTAGACTTTTATGAAATAAAAGAGAGATACACCCAGGCAAAAATACTATAGATGCAAGATAGAGAAGGGGAATGAATGCTTTCTTTTTTTCCATTTTTTTCATCTGTGAATTCTTAATGAACCCACCTCGTTTGTAAACTCTATGCGATCCAATATTTCTATCAAGCAATGAGTTCTATTACAAGGTATCTTTCCTTTGAATCTATTCACTGTTTTTTATTTGTGATGTATTGGTTATGGTTAGTCCTTGAATATATAAAGAATATCCAAATAGAATAAGAGTCCGTCTCAAATTCGAACGAAGAAAAAAAAAAAAAATAAGATTTTTTTTGACTGATATCTCAATTGAGAAAATTCGCAGCAATTGTATTGTGTCCTTTCGATGAATGTCCCAAAGAGGCCCTTTCAAGTAATGCCGTATTTCGAGACGAGCTAACTCCCTTATTTATCAAAATATAAAAAAATTGGACCTAATCCCGAAATGGGATTATAGGAGATGCCGCTAGTATTTTTTTTATTTTTTACCTCCTGATGAGAAATAATTTTCAGTTCATTTCAAAATACTTCAATCGGTACACGCAAGAAATAGGCTAATTCCGCAGCTTTTTGTTCAATTTCTCGTGGAGTCAAATTCTCATCAGTACGAGTCAAGGGAATAGCTCCCTGGCCTCGGATGTCCATATAAAGGACACGCCGGGCATAAATACCCTCTTTAACTTCTATTCTGATGGACTGAACATCTTTCATAAGGAATCGAAGGAAGATGCGACGATTTTGTCCAGGAAATCCCCAACGAAAAATACATACAATTCCTTCCTTTCTATCGAATCGATCATAACCACTACCTACATTCCAGGAGATTGTGCACCACAAATAGGAACTAATAAAGAGACCTGCGATGCCATAGAAAGACATGACGAGCCCTTGTGGAAAAAAAATGATTTGCTGAGACGGAAATAAAGATATCAAATTCCTACCAAGATAACTGGACGTTCCAACCAACAAGAATCCTAATGAACCTAAAAAAAGGATAAAGGCCCAGCAGAAATTACTTGTTTTTCGAGACCCCGTTATAAGTTCTATCCATATATGTTCTGATCGCCAACTCATACTAGATCCGGTTGCATTTTATTGAAATTGAGAGAATAACCCCCAAAAAATTTGACTTTACTCTTTTTTTTTCGAAGTAACTCTCATCAACTAGCACTATTCTGATGGGAACCTTTAGGCATAATTCATCGAATTGGCTAGATGTAAAATACTAGTATCCCCTTTATATGATCTCCTATAGATAGAGATAGTGACATGCATTTCATTGACTTTACATTTCAGAGATCTGCGGATCCTGATCTATTTTAATCTATTTTAAAATAGCTATAATTATTTTAAACATATAACATAGTCCACATGCATAAGAGCTCTTTCATTTACATTTCATTCATGTTCGGAAGAAGGCACATCTTATACGATATTCTACTAAATGGATATCCATTTTATGATCCATGTCTAATCTACGTCTTGAAAAAAATGGCTGAGATTGGGTCGCATCGGGTTTAAAAAATCTTGTTTCTTTGAACATGAAGAGATAAAGAAGCCATTGCAATTGCCGGAAATACTAGACCCACTAAAGGCACAAAAATAGATGGTAAGTTGAGAGTTGTCATAGAATGGGTACCTCGGTTTAATATTTGTACCTGTTATTCTTAATATTATATATTTTAAAATCTATTTTAAAATTCGTTATTAATTTTAAGTCGTATATAATTATACTATAAATGAGTATATAATAAGTGCAAGGAATGTAGAACTAAAAACATGTACTTATTACTTTAATTTTTCTACATGGAATATATGTCTGATAAACTAACAGCTTGTTCGCCACAAAAAAATAATTGACCTTAAAGGTCTACTTGATTCCATTTTTATTCGAAGGAAAGAAAGCGTGGAGCTGAAATAACTCATTCAGAACGCCTTTTAAAAGATTACGTGGTACGATTGTATCGAATAAGCCCTTATGGAATAAATATTCAGCCGCTTGTGAACCTTCAGGTACTGTCTTATTCAATGTTTGTTCAATTACCCGTTTACCCGCAAATGCAATGTAGGCATTGGGTTCAGCAATAATGATATCCCCCAACATACCAAAACTAGCCGTCACCCCACCAGTAGTAGGAGATGTAAGTATTGATATATAGAATAACTTTTTATTTGATTGATAATCATATAAAGCCGAAGATATTTTAGCCATTTGCATCAAACTCAAACTTCCTTCTTGCATCCGTGCGCCTCCGGAAGCACATACTAGAATAAGAGGTAGAAATTTATTGGTAGCATACTCGACCAACCGGGTGATTTTCTCGCCTACTACGGATCCCATACTACCCCCCATAAACTGAAAATCCATAACCCCAATTGCTATAGGAATACCGTTTAGTTGACCTGTGCCTGTTTGAACAGCCTCAGTTAATCCTGTCTTTCTTTGATAAGAATCAATGCGCTCTTTATAAGGTTCCTCCTCTGAATGAAATTCAATGGGATCAAGAGAGACCATGTCTTCATCCAAAGGATCCCAAGTACCTGCATCAATCGAAAGCTCGATTCTATCTGAACTACTCATTTTCAAATGATATCCACATTGTTCACAAATATACATTTTTGGC